AAGAACACCATGCATTGATGGGTGGTGAGGTCCCATATTGACTATCATGAGGTCTTTTCTTGTAGCTGGTACAGTCATAGGTTTTTCCTGATTCATTCTTCCATGAATTGCTGAAAGCGAAAAGAAGTTCATCAAACTTTTAATCAAACTAACTCTTCAAATTAACGAGTTTTTCTCTCTCGAATATTCAACTGCCCTATTAATTCTTTATAACGTGCTCTATTTTTTTTTGACAAATAAGCCAGTAGCCGTTGACGTTTTCCCAGAATTTTCCGCAGACCTCTCTGAGATAAATAATCTTTTTTGTGCAATTCCAAATGTGAAGTAAGTCTTCGTATCTTGTTGGTGAAACTTACTACTTGAAATTCAACAGATCCACTGTTTTCTTTGTTTTCTTCTTGTTCTTGCAAAATAATTGAAATAAATGAATTTTTTACCATAAAAGAATTTCACACTCCCCTTTTTACAGATATTTATTTTATTGATCAGTAATAATAATAATAATGTCAGAAATTTTAATGTAGTATACACAATAACCATAATTTATTTATTATAGATTCCTGTTTTTATCAATTAACATTACTAAATCCGATTTTGGAGTTCATTTGGATAGTGATACAAAAAGACGATATCAAATAGTTTAGTACAAAGATTAATTTATAGCTTTAATTGAATTAATTTATAGCTTTAATTGATTGATTGATACGCCATTTCCTTATTATTGGAGTATCCTAGACTGGGATGTAAGACAGCAAATATATGTATCGGGTTGCTTGCATATAACATGGATATTTACAGATCATCGACAGAAGAAAAAAGAAAAAGATGATTGATAGAATAGAACACCAGAATATATAGGAAACTCAAAATTTAAATCAGGAATACATAGATATCCTTAACATACTCAAACGGCTCCCATTATTGGTATCAAACCAATAGCGATTCATACAAGCTAAATCTTCTAATCGATAATTAGGCCAAAAAAAGAACTTTAATTTAATTAATTCATTTTTTTTTCTGTCGATATTTTTACTTTCATCCAAAAATTGACTCCAGTTTTTTAGCCTGTTCTCCTTGCAAAATAATTTATTTTTATGCACACCATTCTGATTCTTTAAATTCAAATTGAAAGAAATTAGAATTCTCAATTCTCTACGGCGTCTAAACGATAAAATCTTTTCAGGAACAAGCAAATCAGAAGTATTTTTGTCTCTATTTAGAGTTTTTTTTTTATGTCTTGGAATGGATTCATCAAAATTTTTCTTAGCAACATCTTTGGGGTTTCGGTTACTTTGGTGCTTACTTTTATGAACCAATGAAATACCTATTATTTGATACATAAAAAACTGTCCGTCATTTTTTACAGATAGACGGGCAGGTTCCATAATTAATATTCCCTTTTTCGTTAATTGTGTAAGATTTAAACGCCTCCTCATTATATCCAGATTAATTTCTTTTCTTTGAATATAGGATATAGTTATTTTTCTTACATTTATGAGGCTAACAAGGAGACCGTATATCTGGATATTATTCATCATTTTTTGATTCAATTGATTCAAACGTCCAGTCCATCTTAACTGCAAAGGAAAATCTCCTTTAAAGAATGTTTTTAGTTTTTCAATCGATTCTAAAAAATATTCTTCAATATTGTTTTGCTTCTTTAATTCAAAATATTGTTTTGAATTTGCTGGGCTAAAATTTAAAAAATTATCATCCTGCTCTTGCTTTGCCTTGCTATTTTGATTTTCACTAAAATTTGGTTTTATATTCAAATTAAAAAAAAGTAAGTTGCTTGGGATAAACCAAGGTTTCTCTTTATATTTATGATATAGTATCACAAACTCTGGAAAGAAAAAAACTTTCGGATTTGATATGAGGTGATTTAAAATTAAGAATTTTTCATTCATTCCCATCCAATCAAAAGACATTTCCATCCAATCAAAAAAGACCCTTTTGTAATTGATTTTGCAATTTGAATCAATTGGAAGATAAAAAATATGAAATTGATCCTTTATTTGGTCCTTATTAGGTTCAACCTGAATTTTTGTATTAAATTTCCACCCCAAATATTTTCTATCCATATTTTTTTCTATATATATAATATCACTTTTTCCTAGATAATTCTTCATAGGAATATTCTTGAGTATGTTAAAAAAGTTTTCTTTATTTCTGGTGGAATTTTCCTGCTTTTTATTTCTTTCTAATGATGTTCTATAAATACAGGATTTCTTCTTAGTTTCAGAATGAATATATTTATATGAGAAAAGATCATATCTATAGTTTTTTTCAAAATTATCCTCTTTATTTGATAATAAATAGACTTTCAAATTTTGTTTTTTTTTGTAATCAAAAAAAGGGTCTTTTTCATAGGAATACCATTTCTTTAAATCATTATTTTGAGAGGTATTTATCCCATTTCGCCATTTTTGGGGGACTAATCTAGACCATGTAATCTGAGATAAATCGTATTGATAATGACCTCTTAACCAGTTTTTCCATGGATTCATTCCATAATTTGGAAGTTTCTTATGTCTTATTTCGGAATCAAATATTCCTTGTTTTCCAAAAAAATCCTTTATTTCATTCTTAAGAAAAAAAGATGGTCCATTATATTGAAGAATAGATCTTACCTTATTAAAGTTAATTGCTTGGGTTTGTGATAATTTAAAAAATACATATTTTTGTGACAAGTAAGATAAATCAAAAAAAATATGTGACTTTCGCTTACTATTTCTAAGATTATCAAATATCTTTTTTATAGTCATAGGCGAAATAAAGTCAATTTTATTTTGTTTTGTTTTATTAATCCTTTCTTGATCTTGATTTCTTTTATTATTGTCAATGTATTTCTCAACAATTTTTTTTGTTGATTCCATAAAAAGGTATAGAGTGATTCTGCGCATATTAATGATACATAGAAAGATATCAATGTATATTTTTTCAATGCAAAATTGAATTAATAATTCAATATTTTTTCTTTTTAATAGTTTCCAAATTTTTGGGGGTGATTCTCCATTATTCTTTTTATTTTTTTTCATTATTTCTATTTGATTTCTGATTGTGTTTTTTCTATCAATTCTATGTTTCATTTCTTCTTTTGCCTGTAAATAATTTGTCCAACCTGTAGCTCGATTTTGACTAAGTGATTCATGAATTATCTTATTACTGATATAGATTATAGAATCATTTTCTGTTTGAGTTTGACTTGATTCATATATTTCTCTCGGTATAAATAATGGAATTTTTGTTCCTTTTAAAAGTTCTTTTATTATTTGTTTTACAAATAAAACAGCTTTTGTTTGTTTCTTTGTTATTTTTTTTAAAATTCTTCGAACTCTAAAATTGAATTTTCTGATTTCGACTTTATAGTCTATATCTTTAAAAATAGGTTCAAAAAAGGAGGGTGTTTTTCGAGGAGGCCCAAAAGGATATTCTGTTTCCATTCCCAAAACTGTTAAAAAACAAGAATCAAAATCATCCTGTTGCTTTCGATCGCTATCAGAGAGTCGTAGTTTAGATCTGTGCCAAGGTTTCAAATGAAAAGGATATAGGATTTTGATCTGAAAACCTTCTCTTAACCAATTTTTAGGAAATTCCGTTTTGGAGAATTGAAGACCATTATAGCTGCACTTTAGATAAATTTCTCTATTCCAATCTTGGAAATCCTCATACCATTCCGGAGATTGCCGTAATAAAATACGGCCAATATTCTTAACTATTATGAAAAAGGGTAATTTAATATATCTTCTAAAAATAGATTGAGCTAGTAACAGAACACTTCTTGTTTTTTGTGCATATGGAATGTTATCCCAGAATTCCATTGCGTCTTCCTGGTTATTTTTTTTTATTTGGAATTGTTGATCTAAAATTTCGAATTCTGACTTTTTACCCAACCAATCTCTAATATTAAAAAAAAGTTTCATTAGGTTGGATATAGGAAAAGGAAAATCCTCCATTTTTTCCAAAAAAAGGGGGGAATGGGGATTTCCTTGAGAGGGTCCCCAAATAACCATTTTACGCCTTTGAACGCGCATAGATCCTTTTATTACGGCTCGACGAAAATCCGGTTCTTCTAAATAACTTATAAAACCCGAATCTCTATTAAATTTTCTATAAAGATTATAATTCTTGAAATGAGACTTCTTAAAACTTCGTCTGGAACGAGTTAAAAAAGCTATACGTTTAAATCTTCTTGTTCGAAGCTGGTGATCCAGCCCTTGCATTATGCCTTGTTCTTTTCGTCGTTTTTTAAAATGTTGTTCCAACTCATTGATTAATTTGTATGACCATCGAGGGGGTTTTTTACCTATTTTGTTTATTCCAATAGATTTTTTTTCACGTTTAGGGTTAGTTAGAATTGCGTTCAATGAAAACATTAACCTATTATTTGAATCTATTTTTACTTGTTTTTTTTCTGATCTTTCGATTTTCTGTTCATATTCTGGAGAATTAGGATAGGGAAGAAGGATATCATGAATATGATTTAGTTCAGACGTTTCTGTGCAATTTTCTATCAAAGTTTCGTTTATGATTGAAGAAGAAAATAATTTATTCATTCTTCCACGATACATCCCATTTAAAAAGGGATCATACATTTTAACTAGGCAATTTTTGTTTTTAGGCTCAGTATTACACAATTTAACTAGGAATTTTTTTTTGTTTTTAGTCTCAGCATTATACAATCTAGTTTTTGTTTCAAGTATATTTAGAGAAAGAAATACTGTCTCTAAAGTCTCAATTCTATTTATAAATTCATTATTTAAGTTGTTATTTTTCTCTTTATTAGTATAAAGCCACTCGTTATATAGTTCATCAGCGGAGAGTTTTTCTAATGTAGACAACGATATCCTTCTTGCTATCATTTCCCCAAAAGTTGACAAACTGGGGGGATATGTAAAAGATATTCTTTGTTTTCCATCACTTTGGCATGTATAAAAAAAATATTGTGAGGCTTCTCTTCTTACGGAGCCTTTAAAATTTTTATTTCTCTTTCTTATGTA